AGGTATAATCCATGTAAACGAAGAAATTATCAAAATGAAAGAATTGTCGACAATAACGAAAAATATACAAAAGAACCCTTTTTTGATAATTCCTATGGTGCAATTGGCGCTTATCGGCAGAAAAGAATCAATTTACATAGTGCTGTGTGGCTCCGATGGCAACTAGATCAACGCACTATTGCTTCAAGAGAAGCTCCCATCGAAGTTCATTATGAATCCGTGGGTACCTATCATGAGATTTATGAACACTATCTAATAGTAAGAAATATAAAAAAAGAAATTCTTTGTATATACATTCGAACTACTGTTGGTCATATTTCTCTTTATCGCGAAATCGAAGAAGCTATACAAGGGTTTTGCCAAGCCTCCTCAGATGGTATCTAATTAAATTATAGAGATCTAAGCTAAATAATTCTATGACACCGGCATGAATTCTGAATTTCTATGCGAATCAAGATAGAGAAAAGGAAGTTTCCAATCATTGACTCAACCCCATTGTCGAACCCTACTAAGCGGAATATGGAGGTACTTATGGCCGAGCGGGCCAATCTGGTCTTTCACAATAAAGTGATAGATGGAACTGCCATTAAACGACTTATTAGTAGATTAATAGATCATTTTGGAATGGCATATACATCACACATCCTGGATCAAGTAAAGACTCTGGGTTTCCAGCAAGCCACTGCTACATCCATTTCATTAGGAATTGATGATCTTTTAACAATACCTTCTAAGGGATGGCTAGTCCAAGATGCTGAACAACAAAGTTTGCTTTTGGAAAAAAACTACCATTATGGAAATGTACACGCGGTAGAAAAATTACGCCAATCTATTGAGATATGGTATGCTACAAGTGAATATTTGCGACAAGAAATGAATCTTAATTTTAGGATGACGGAACCTTTTAATCCAGTCCATATAATGTCTTTTTCGGGAGCTAGGGGAAATGCATCTCAAGTACACCAATTAGTTGGTATGAGAGGATTAATGTCGGATCCACAAGGACAAATGATTGATTTGCCCATTCAAAGCAATTTACGCGAAGGACTGTCTTTAACAGAATATATTATTTCTTGTTATGGAGCCCGAAAAGGGGTTGTCGATACTGCTGTACGAACATCAGATGCTGGATATCTTACGCGGAGACTTGTTGAAGTAGTTCAACACATTGTTGTACGTCGAACAGACTGTGGCACTACCCGAGGGATCCTTGTGAGTCCTCGAAATGGGATGATGTCGGAAAGAATTTTTATTCAAACATTAATTGGTCGTGTATTAGCAGACAATATATATATAGGTCTGCGATGTATTGCCATTCGAAATCAAGATATTGGGATTGGACTTGCCAATCGATTCATAACCTTTCGAACACAAACAATATCTATTCGAACTCCCTTTACTTGTAGGAGTACGTCTTGGATCTGTCGATTATGTTATGGCCGGAGTCCTACTCATGGCGATCTAGTCGAATTGGGAGAAGCCGTAGGTATTATTGCGGGTCAATCCATTGGCGAGCCGGGTACTCAACTAACATTAAGAACGTTTCATACCGGCGGAGTATTCACAGGGGGTACTGCAGAACATGTACGAGCCCCCTCTAGCGGAAAAGTAAAATTTAATGAGGATTTGGTTCATCCCATACGTACACGGCATGGGCATCCTGCTTTTCTATGTTATATAGACTTGTATGTAACGATTGAGAGTCAAGATATTATACATAATGTGCCTATTCCACAAAATAGTTTCCTTTTAGTTCAAAATGATCAATATGTAGAATCAGAACAAGTGATTGCTGAAATTCGGACGGGAATATACACTTTGAATTTTAAAGAGAAGGTTCGAAAACATATTTATTCCGATTCAGAAGGGGAAATGCACTGGAGTACTCATGTATACCATGCGCCCGAATTTACATATAGTAATGTCCATCTCTTACAAAAAACAAGCCATTTATGGATATTATCAGGATGCTCGTCCAGATCCAGTATAGTTGCTTTTTCACTACACAAGGATCAAGACCAAATGAACGTTCATTCTCTTTATGTCAAAAGAAGAGAGAGTTCTAGTCCTTCCCTAAATAGAACCCTAAATATAAATAAAGATCCCCTAAAAAATGATCAAGTTAAACAAAAACTCTTTAGTTCAGATTTAGTGGGTAAAAAAGAAACGAGGATTCCTGCTTATCCAGGACTTAATCGAATCATATGTACTGGTCATTGGAATCTCATATATCCTCCTATTCTCTACGAGAATTCTGATTTATTGGCAAAGAGGCGAAGAAATAAATTCATTATTCCATTTCAATCAATTCAAGAACGAGAGAAAGCACAAATGAGCTACTCGGCTATCTCGATTGAAATACCTATAAATGGGATTTTTCGTAGAAATAGTGTTTTTTCTTATTTCGACGACCCCCAATACCAAAGAAAGAGTTCAGGAATTACTAAATATGGGTCTATAGGGGTGCATTCAATCGTCAAAAAAGAAGATTTGATTGAGTATCGGGGAGTCAAACAATTTAAGCCAAAATACAAAATACAAGTAGATCGCTTTTTTTTCATTCCCGAGGAAGTGTATATTTTACCCGAATCTTCTTCCCTAATGGTACGGAACAATAGTATCGTTGGGGTAGATACACAAATCTCTTTAAATACAAGAAGTCGAGGGGGCGGGTTGGTCCGAGTGGAGAGAAAAAAAAAAAAAATCGAACTTAAAATCTTTTCGGGAGATATCCATTTTCCGGGAGAGACAGATAAGATATCCCGACATAGTGGTATCTTGATACCACCAGGAACGGTAAAAGCAAATTCTAAGGAATCAAAAAAAGTGAAAAATTGGATCTATATCCAACGAATCACACCTACAAAAAAAAAGTATTTTGTTTTCGTTCGACCAGTAATCATATATGGGATAGCGAACGGTATCAATTTCGAAACACTTTTCCCCGAGGATCTATTGCAGGAGAAGGATAATCTGAAACTTCGAGTTGTCAATTATATTCTTTATGGAAATAGTAAACAAATTCGGGGAATTTCTGACACAAGTATTCAATCAGTTCGTACTTGTTTAGTCTTGAATTGGTACCAAGACAAAAAAAGTTCCTCTATCGAGGAGGCCCGCGCTTCTTTTGTTGAAGTAAGCACAAATGGTCTGATTCGTGATTTCCTAAGAATCAGAATCAATCTATTGAAAGCCAAAATTTCATATATCAGGAGTAGAACTAGAAAAAGGAATGATCCATCAGGTTTAGGACCGATCTCTAATAATGGATCCGATCCCACGAATATTAATCCATTTTATTCCAGTTATTCCAAGGCAAGCATTCAACAATCACTTAAAAAAAATCACGGAACTATTAGTACGTTGTTGAATAGAAATAAGGAATGTCAATCTTTGCTAATTTTGTCATCATCTAATTGTTTTCGAATGGATCCATTCAATGATGTAAAACATCCCAATGTAATAAAAGAATCAATCAAAAGAGATCCTTTAATTTCAATTCGAAATTCGTTGGGCCCCTTAGGAGCAGTCCTTCAAATTGCGAATTTTTATTTATTAAACCATTTCAATTTAATAACTCATAATCAGGTTTCCAGAACTAAATATTTGAAACTTGATGATTTAAAAGAGACTTTTGAAGGAATTAAATATTATTTTAAATATTATTTAATGGATGAAACCGGGAGAATTGTTAATCCCGATCCATGCAGTAAAAGTGTTTTGAATCCATTCACTTTGAATTGGTATTGTCTCCATCATAATTATCATCCTAATTATTGTGAAGAAAGATTCACAACAATTAGACTGGGACAATTTTTTTGTGAAAATGTATGTATGGCCAAAAGCGGACCACATCTAAAATCGGGTCAAGTTATAATTATTCACATTGACTCGGTAGTAATAAGATCGGCTAAGCCTTATTTGGCCAATCCAGGAGCAACTGTTCATGGCCATTATGGAGAAGTCCTTTACGAAGGAGCTACATTAGTTACATTTATATATGAAAAATCGAGATCTGGTGATATAACACAAGGTCTTCCAAAAGTGGAACAAGTCTTAGAAGTGCGTTCAATTGATTCAATATCGATAAACCTAGAAAATAGAGTTAAGAGTTGGAACGAGTGTATAACAAGAATTCTTGGAATTCCTTGGGGATTCCTGGTTGGTGCTGAGTTAACTCTAGTGCAAAGTCGTATCTCTTTGGTTAATAAGATCCAAAGAGTTTATCGATCTCAAGGGGTGCAGATCCATAATAGGCATATAGAAATTATTGTACGGCAAATAACATCAAAAGTATTGGTTTCAGAAGACGGAATGTCTAATGTTTTTTCACCCGGAGAGCTAATTGGATTGTTCCGAGCAGAACGAACGGGACGTGCTTTGGAAGAAGCCATCTGTTACCGACCCGTATTATTGGGAATAACGAAAGCATCTCTGAATACTCAAAGTTTCATATCCGAGGCCAGTTTTCAAGAAACTGCTCGCGTTTTAGCAAAAGCGGCTCTCCGCGGTCGTATCGATTGGTTGAAAGGCCTAAAAGAAAACGTTGTTCTAGGCAGCGGTATGATACCTGTTGGTACCGGATTCAAAAGATTCGTGAAAGGCTCAAGGAAACAGAAACATAAAAAGATGCCTTTGAACAGCAAAAAGAAGAATTTATTCCAGAATTTATTCCAAGAGGAATTTCGAGATAGAGATATTTTATTCCACCACAGAGATCTATTTGATTCTTGCATTTCAAGAAATTTCTATGATACATCAGAATAATTTTTTCTAGGATTAAACGATTCCTAAGAGAAGATTCATCTTTTTTTTTATTATTCTTTTTATTATTATTTTATTATTAGTTTATTATTATTAATCGTGGTCCTGTGATTTGTTCCATGTGATTTATTATATTAATTTATTATATTAATAGTACTAAAGAAAATAAGGATATAGAATGAAATGAATCGCTTGGATCATATATCAACATCCAATCTCCGGGAAAAAATAAGGTTCCATCGGAACAATTATTTATTTCAGGGTATCTCTTCTCTCTATTTTCTTTGTTTGAAAAAGAAAGAGAGAGAGGAAGTGTGGGTAGAAATGAGAAAAAGATATTGGAACATTAATTTAGAAGAGATGATGAAGGCGGGAGTGCATTTTGGTCATGATATTCGAAAATGGAACCCAAGAATGGCCCCTTATATCTCTGCAAAACGTAAAGGTATTCATATTACAAATCTTACTAGAACTGCTCGTTTTTTATCAGAAGCTTGTGATTTAGTTTTTGATGCAGCAAGCAAGAGAAAACAATTCTTAATTGTTGGTACCAACAATACAGCAGCGGATTCAGTAGCGCGGGCTGCAATAAGGGCTCGGTGTCATTATGTTAATAAAAAATGGCTCGGCGGTATTTTAACGAATTGGTCTACTACAGAAACTAGACTTCAAAAGTTCAGGGATTTGAGAATGGAACAAAAGACCGGCAGACTCAACCGTCTTCCGAAAGGAGATGGGAATCGATTGAAGAGACAGTTAGCTCACTTGCAAACATATATGGGCGGGATTAAATATATGACCGGGTTACCCGATATTGTAATACTCGTTGATCAGCAAAAAGAATATATGGCTCTTCGAGAATGTATCACTTTGGGAATTCCAACCATTTGTTTAATTGATACAAACAGTGACCCGGATCTAGCAGATATTTCGATTCCAGCGAATGATGACGCTATAGCCTCAATCCGATTAATTCTTAATAAATTAGTATTTGCAATTTGTGAGGGCCGTTCTAGCTATATACGAAATTCCTGATTAATAATAAGATAAAGAAATTCTTTTGTGAACTCCGCCTATGTAATCAGTTACTATTTGTCAATCGTGCAAAAGAGATAAAAATAACTAGCTATATTATGCGATTTTTTGCTATCTAAAATATACAATTTGAGTAGGAAAAAAAAAAAATGATGGTTGAATCAAAATAATTCCTTTTAAAGTTTTCTTTCTTTCAGGGGGTAGTATGAATGTTCTATCATGTTCCATCAACATCCTAAAAGGGTTATATGATATATCTGGTGTGGAAGTAGGCCAGCATTTCTATTGGAAAATAGGAGGTTTCCAAGTCCACGCCCAAGTACTTATTACTTCGTGGGTTGTAATTGCTATCTTATTAGGTTCAGCCATTGTAGCTGTTCGGAACCCCCAAACCATTCCAACGGGCGGTCAGAATTTCTTCGAATATGTCCTTGAATTCATTCGAGATATAAGCCAAACTCAGATCGGCGAGGAATATGGTCCGTGGGTCCCCTTTATTGGAACTATGTTTCTTTTTATTTTTGTTTCTAATTGGGCGGGTGCACTTTTACCTTGGAAGATCATAGAGTTACCTCATGGGGAGTTAGCTGCACCTACGAATGATATAAATACTACCGTTGCTTTAGCTTTACTTACGTCAATAGCCTATTTTTATGCGGGCCTTAGCAAAAAAGGATTACGTTATTTCAGTAAATACATTCAACCAACCCCAATTCTTTTACCCATTAACATTTTAGAAGATTTCACAAAACCTTTATCACTTAGCTTTCGACTTTTCGGAAATATATTAGCGGATGAGTTAGTAGTTGTTGTTCTTGTTTCTTTAGTACCTTCAGTGGTTCCTATACCTGTCATGTTCCTTGGATTATTTACAAGTGGTATTCAAGCTCTTATTTTTGCAACTTTAGCTGCGGCTTATATAGGCGAATCCATTGAGGGGCATCATTAACGAATTTTGTTTTGAAATACCTCTTTTTAGCTTAGTCTAAAGCAATCTATGTCTTGTTCAAGATAATCTACTTATACTTAGTGAACATAAATATACACATAAATAGAAAAAAAGTTTATAACGACTTAAAGGAATAGTAAAAAAAAAAAAAGGAAAGAGATCTAAAATAGTTTTTTCCTAAACGAAACAATCTTTTTCCTAGAATTCGTTTGAATCATTTATACCTTCTTCCAATCACTTTTTTTTTGCGTGATTATTTTGTTCATTCAATTCCAATCCAATTTTAGGAGTCATAATCTGAATAAGATTGATTTCCAACGTGTTGGGTTTTTCTAGAGAGATAGAGCGATTTTTCTATTTCAATCGGTGTTATTCAATTCAATGATTCAATTCAATGATTGACTAATAATAAAATATTAATAAAAAAATAATCAAATAAATTACAAGAAAACAAAGACTTTTATTTCTAGGCAATGATTCACACTAATGAATTTGTCCATTTAGATTGATTGTATCCAAGTGGGAGAATGATAAGGAAGAGAATAATTCAAAAAAAAATGAGATTCCGAAAAAAAAATGGATTATTTAGAAGAGTGAAATCAAACTAAGTTTATGGAATATATATAAATAATGGAATAATGGCTAGAAGCCAACTTTCTTTTTGTGAATATTTCAACATCAAAAAATGATTTTCGAATCCGATTAAATTTTAAGATACGAATAGTTGGTTTACATTATGGAAGAAGGACGTGTATATGCAATATTAACTATTTATCTAGATAGTTATATATGCGTTAAAAGATAGACCTAAAAGATATATCTAATCTTCCCTGGAGATTTCGATAGGAATTTCAATAAAAATCCCTCCTTGTCGTTTGGGACTGGGAATTCAATATTGAATAATTGAATAAAGAAATAAAATCAAGAAAAGGAACGAAGAGTTCAAAATTTATTGGTTGATTGTATCATTAACCATTTTTTTTTTGGTGCGAGGAACTTATCATGAATCCATTGATTTCTGCCGCTTCCGTTATTGCTGCTGGGTTGGCTGTTGGGCTTGCTTCTATTGGACCTGGGGTTGGTCAAGGTACTGCCGCGGGGCAAGCTGTAGAAGGTATCGCAAGACAACCCGAGGCCGAGGGAAAAATACGAGGTACTTTATTGCTTAGTCTGGCTTTTATGGAAGCTTTAACAATTTATGGATTAGTTGTCGCCTTAGCACTTTTATTTGCGAATCCTTTTGTTTAATCCTATAAACGAGAAACGTATTTTTTTTATTGCCTTGCACTTGCTGCTTGTTTTTTCGAATTCTATCAAGATTTCATTACTACAATTATTTATTTCTTTTTATTTGCACAATAACCTACCACGGGAAGGGCTGATTTGAGGATGAGGAATTAGTATACTAATTCGCTTTCTTCCTTCCCCCTTCTTAGTCCAATTGAACCCCCTCTTTTTTTTCAAGGGAATGTTGCAACAGTCTATATTATTAACACGCAACCTGGTACCGAATTCGAAACGAAATTTTAATACGACCAATACTTAGTAGAGATTTGCAATTGAAAAAAAATGCATTTCTAATAGAAATAGAAAAAAAATCGAATAGGTAAAAAAAAAAAAAAAAAAGAGATAATTAGTCTATCTATAGTTTATAAGAAAAGAGGAGATCATATGAAAAACGTAACCGATTCTTTCGTTTTCCTGGGCCACTGGCCACCCGCCGGGAGTTTCGGGTTTAATACCGATATTTTCGCAACAAATCCAATAAATCTAAGCGTAGTCCTTGGTGTATTGCTTTTTTTTGGAAAGGGGGTGTGTGCGGGTTGTTTATTTCAAGAATAGGCTGAATTGAACCAGCTGCGTTTTTTTTTTCGTTTTTAACTAAGTAAAGATTTTAACTAAGAAAGAAAAGATGCATGATCTCACGAATTACTTCTGAAAGAATTTGAAAATCATCTTTAAGAACTGCAGCAGTTCGTGATTCATGGGAAATATACTTTGATTCTCTTTCAACCAATAACGGGGGGACTGTTAATATGGTTAAAGCTAAACTGTTTGAAGTCTAAACACAGCAAGGTACTCTTTCTACTACTATATTAATACAAAACAAAAATGGGCTCAAAATAAATAGTTGGAAATGGGTTTCGGTATAGAACACTCATGTCGAAAAAAGTATTTGACCGTTTTGTTTTGAAAAATGAGTATTTTACTCATTCTTATCCAATGCTGAGTCGATAACCTATGTATTAAAGTCAATTCTTTGGATTTGAAAAAAAAAACAACTTTACTGCCAATTACTTGTTTGGTCAGAAGAGTCCTCCGAATATTTAGGTCTCGGATTAGTTATTAGTTTCAATATTTTTTTTTTGAATAGGAATTCTGAATAGCGAAGAGAGGGTAGGCTCATTTCAGTCAAAAAAGATATGGGATTTTCCCCATAAGTAATTGAAATAATTGAGCGTGAGAGCCAAATGAATCGAAAGATTCATGTTTGGTTCGGGAAGAGATCATGGAAGTTTTGCAATGGCTGGAAAGATAATCTACTTTCATTAAGTGATTTATTAGATAATCGAAAACAGCGGATTTTGGATACTATTCGAAATTCAGAAGAACTGCGCGAGGGGGCCTTTGAGCAGCTGGAAAAAGCCCGGGCCCGCTTACGGAAAGTAGAAATAGAAGCAGATCTGTTTCGAACGAATGGATACTCTGAGATAGAACGAGAAAAATTGAATTTGATTAATTCAACTTATAAGACTTTGGAACAATTAGAAAATTACAAAAATGAAACCATTCATTTTGAACAACAAAGAACGATTAATCAAGTGCGACAACGAGTTTTCCAGCAAGCCTTACAAGGAGCTCTAGGAACTATGAATAGTTGTTTGACCAACGAGTTACATTTACGTACCATCAATGCTAATCTTGGGATCTTTGGGGCGATAAAAGAAATAACGGATTAGTCATTCTATTGAAGGCATTATTTTTTTTTTTTTTCAAAAAAAAAAAAAAAAAATAATTAAGAAAGACTCATGGTAACCATTCGAGCCGACGAGATTAGTAATATTATTCGCGAACGTATTGAGCAATATACTAGGGAAGTAAAGATTGTAAATACGGGTACCGTACTTCAAGTAGGCGACGGCATTGCTCGCATTTATGGTCTTGATGAAGTAATGGCAGGTGAATTAGTAGAATTTGAAGAGGGTACAATAGGCATTGCTCTTAATTTGGAATCAAATAATGTCGGTGTGG